AACGTCAACTATGTTACAACCTCGGATCGTTGGCGAGGAACATTATGAAACTGCGCAAAGGGTTAAGCAAACTTCACAACGTTACAAAGAACTTCAGGACATTATAGCTATCCTTGGGTTGGACGAATTATCCGAAGAAGATCGTTTAACTGTAGCAAGAGCACGCAAGATTGAGCGTTTCTTATCACAACCCTTCTTTGTGGCAGAAGTCTTTACTGGTTCTCCAGGGAAATATGTTGGTCTCGCAGAAACAATTCGGGGGTTTCAATTCATCCTTTCCGGAGAATTAGACGGCCTTCCCGAGCAGGCCTTTTATTTGGTGGGTAACATCGATGAAGCTACCGCGAAAGCTATGAACTTAGAAGAGGAGAGCAAATTGAAGAAATGACCTTAAATCTTTGTGTACTGACTCCTAATCGAATTATTTGGGATTCCGAAGTTAAAGAGATTATCTTATCTACTAATAGTGGACAAATTGGGGTATTACCAAACCATGCCCCCATTGCCACGGCTGTAGATATAGGTCTTTTGAGAATACGGCTAAACGACCGATGGTTAACGGTGGCTCTTATGGGCGGTTTCGCTAGAATAAGTAATAATGAGATCACCATCTTAGGAAATGGTGCGGAAATTAGTACTGACATTGATCCACAAGAAGCTCAACAAACTCTTGAAATAGCTGAAGCTAACTTGAGTAGAGCTGAGGGTAAGAGACAAGCAATTGAGGCAAATCTAGCTCTCAGACGAGCTAGGACACGAGTAGAAGCTGTCAAAGTGATTTCCTATTAGTAGTCAATACATTCAATCAAAAGAAAAAGAGTTCTTTATTACACACTACACACTACATCTTGATTCCACAAATTGAACACAATGAAGTCTAATTTGATTAATCTGATGATAGAACGAAAAAAAGAGGATGGAACTTATTAGATACCATGGAATCCGGTATCTAATAAGTTCTACCTACTATTGGATTTGAACCAATGACTCCCGCCGTATGAAAGCAATACTCTAACCACTGGGTTAAGTAGGTCATTTATCACCACAAAAAGGGTCTCCATCACTTCGATGGATTATAGGTAAAATATGTTTTCTAAGCAATATCAATCTTTTACCAGTAAACATAAACGGATCGGAGAGTTCTCATGTGGGATTATGGGATACCCTTCTTGACAAGAAATTGTCTCTATGTTAAAATGGTTATGACAAGGGCTATAGCTCAGTTAGGTAGAGCACCTCGTTTACACGTGCGCCAATGTTTTTCAAGGGAGCCCATTATGCAATGACCATAATTGATCTTTTTGAGAAGTCGATGTCTTACTCCGTAGATTCGAGAGAACAAGAGAAAAATAGCTTGACAAATTTGGTTTGATCCGGTTCAGGTGCGAATTCCGGTGCCAAATCAAATAGAACCTGCCATTGTAAGGTAAATGCCCAGTCCATTCAATGCCAGGCATAATGAGTATAAGGATCTCAAAAGAACCTCTTTTCGTCCTATGAGCTTTGAGGTGTATGAAGTCTCATATTTTACTCTTGCAGCGGAGCGATAGAGACTGCATTTCACTTAGGTTGATCTAGGCCGAAGGCAGACCTAAATAAAGGTCACCCTTCCTTGAAAAACTTTGGTATTGCTCCTAGATCAGTATACAAATAATGAATCAGAGCACATGGAGCCATCTCATTATCTTCCTCTAAAGAAAAAATATGGTGGACTAACTGATCTTTACATCAGTTGATGAAAGAGCCCAATGCAACAAAATGCATGTTGGGTCTTTGAAACAGTTCGAATCATTTCGATAATAATAAGTTTTATCTGTTTTACCGAGAAGGTCTACGGTTCGAGTCCGTATAGCCCTAATACATTCCATTTTTGTTTTGTTTTGTATAGAAATTTGAATAGAAATTTGAGTAGTAGTAGGAACAAGAAAATCAACAAAATAATTCATTCCAACGGACCCAATTGGTATTTGTCAAATCTCGGATCAAATACCCATCTTTCTTCATCCACTTTCATGAATGAATTACATATGATATTTTTATTTTTCCTCTTTTACTGTCCATGATCAAAGAGTTAACACTTTTTTTTTTGCTTTGGTATACCCAATCCCAGTCAATTTATGAAATCAAGATAATCCTGTCTCAAGACTTCAACCTGATCCAACCCAATCCTAAGTCGCATGGATCTAGGACCTATTCTTTTATTGATCTTAAGTATTTGTAGAAGTCCTCTGACTAATCATTTTTTGGCGGAACAACAAACCTAAGAGATTCTTTCAATTTGTTTAAAAGATAATGTAGGGCTAATTCATTATCCCTAAATCCATCAAAGTTCCTTCTTCTAAATTCTAATTCTATATTCTAAATTCTAAGAGTTGAGTGGGTTTAGGAATCTTGTCTGTCGAATTGTTCGATAATGTGTGATTCTTTCTATTATACTTTGAACTATTAGAAGGATCTTCTATTATTAGGAGTCTCTTATGTTATGTCGATCATTCACGAT